TCCTTTAAAAAGCGTTCTGAGTGAGTTATTTCAACTCCACACTTTCTTTCCTTTGAATCAAAATTAGAACATTAAGTTCAATTATTTTGAGCAAACAAGTAATTAGTTTATCGGAATCCAAGTGAAATTTAGACGAATGGGTTTTCTTTGTTGACATAAGATCTAATTGTATAAAGAATCAAAAGTCACATAAAATCGGAAATCTGACCCTTTTTCTATATTCCTGATTATTGATCAAGAAGTGTCTATTAACAAGATAAAAGATGAAATTCTTTTTTTTCGTGAAATTAGGCAAATAAAAAAATCTTCTTCTCGTCATATATAATTAAAATCTAGAAAGTATAGAATTTTTTATCTTTCTATATCTTACGATAATCCTATTTTGACTAAGAATCCCTGCTGGATGGGATTCTAACAAACCCTTCAATATAAATAGAATCTAATTCATTTTTAAGAAACTTTTTGCTTAGTGAATGAAATTCGAAGACAAGAGCAAAAAATGAAGAAAATAATATCTCATCCATATCCTCTCAAATCTTTCATGTAGAAAGATGAAAAACTACATTATATACTCACTTAGACTTAGATAGATACTTATATTATTCTTAATTAATTCTTAATAGATATTAATAAAAATTTTAAGTAGTAATAATTCCAATTTAGAATTATCAAATTATATTATAATAAGATATAAGATAAGATATCTTTATATATAATAAGATTTATATTAATAATAAGATATCTTTATATTATAAATAATAAATATAAAATCTAAATAATAATAACAGGTACAAATAGTAAATCGAGGTACCCATTCTATGACAACTCTTAACTTTCCCTCTGTTTTGGTCCCTTTAGTAGGCCTAGTATTTCCGGCAATCGCAATGGCTTCTTTATTTCTTCATGTTCAAAAAAACAAGATTGTTTAGAGCCGAGGGCACAAAATATCATCTTTTTTTTTTCAAAACTGACGCTTGTATCATAACACAGATATCCATTTAGCTAAATATGGTATAAGAGGCTTCCGCCGAAATCTCCCCAAAATGCTATTAGCTAGTTTCAAATAGACCCGAATCGGCGAATGGCTGAACTGTAAAGTTGGTCTATCTATATGCATGTGGCTATCTTTAGTGAGTCATACGAAGGGTATGTTATTAGTTTAGATCTAACCAATTTAATGAATTACTCCTAAAGGTTCACATCAAACTAGTGCTAGTTGATGCGAGTTACTTCGGAAACAAACGGACTAAAGGCAAATTCATTTGGGGTATTCTCTCAATTCCAAAAAAAGCAACCGGATCAAGTATGAGTTGTCGATCAGAACATATATGGATAGAACCTATAACGGGGGCTCGAAAAACAAGTAATTTCTGCTGGGCTGTTATCCTTTTTTTAGGTTCATTAGGATTCTTGTTGGTTGGAACCTCGAGTTATCTTGGTAGAAATTTGATATCTTTATTTCCGTCTCAGCAAATAGTTTTTTTTCCACAAGGGATTGTGATGTCTTTCTATGGGATCGCGGGTCTTTTTATTAGCTCCTATTTGTGGTGCACAATTTCGTGGAATGTAGGTAGTGGTTATGATCGATTTGATAGAAAAGACGGAATAGTGTGTATCTTTCGTTGGGGATTCCCTGGAAAAAATCGTCGGGTCTTCCTCCGATTTCTTATAAAAGATATTCAGTCCGTCAGAATAGAAGTTAAAGAGGGTATTTATGCTCGTCGTGTCCTTTATATGGATATCAGAGGCCAGGGAGCCATTCCATTGACTCGTACTGATGAGAATTTTACTCCACGGGAAATGGAACAAAAAGCTGCTGAATTGGCCTATTTCTTGCGTGTACCAATTGAAGTATTTTAAGAAATCAGCCGAGAAATGAATGCTTTCTGAGCAGGAGGGCAAAAAAGCAAGAATCCTCTTTTTCTATAACATAACTTAATTGAGGTTTCTTCAGAACATTCATTCGAGTCAAAGCAGACATATATGGAACAAGTATAAAAAAAACCTTTTTGGGGGATCTTTTATATGTATCGAAATATACACAACTCAATTAAATAAAAAAATAAGAAAAAAAATCAAATATCTCATAATCAACCATTTCGAAATAAGGAAATTAGCCCTTTTTACTTGTTGGAATTGAGACTTTAGATTCAGATAGATCATATCTTGTAATTTTTTTGAAGCTTCTTTTTAGACTTTTTGTGCTCCTTAATGAACAAAAAATTGGATCTCTTATAATGATAACTAGGCAATTTATGTCATTTTTTGCCACTCATTTTTCACAATATTTTTCAGAAAATTACCTCAATTATTCTATCGATGACTACTCATAGTCATTTAAAATTTTTCGAAATATTAGAGGTTTTTATATAATGATAGAAAAGGAGTTCTTTCGTCTCAAAATCTGAATAATATTCATATTCATTATTTAAAGTGGTTTTTCCGGGCGTTCATCGAAAGGAGATATATGCTTCGAATTTGAGATTGAGATATAGGGAAACAATATTTTTTTATTATATTATTATTTATTCATATTCATTCGAATTTTTCATATATTTCCGTATTTTTTTTTTTCTAGATTCAAGGCCTAACCACGAAATCACAAATAAAAAAGAGTGAATAGATTCATAGGTTCGATAACTTGTAATAGAACTGATGCGTGAGAGAAATATTAGATTACATAGAGTCGACGAATGAGATGGGTTCATTAACAATGCACAGATGAAAAAATGGCAAAAAAGAAAGCATTCACTCCTCTTTTATATCTTGCATCTATAGTATTTTTGCCCTGGTGGATTTCTCTCTCATTTCAAAAAAGTCTGGAATCATGGATTACTAATTGGTGGAATACTAGGCAATCCGAAACTTTTTTGAATGATATTGAAGAAAAGAGTATTCTAGAAAAATTCATAGAATTAGAGGAACTCCTCTTCTTAGAGGAAATGATCAAGGAATACTCGGAGACACATCTACAAAACCTTCGTATAGGAATTCACAAAGAAACAATCCAATTAATCAAGATACACAACGAGGGTCGTATTCATACGATTTTGCACTTCTCGACAAATATAATATGTTTCATTATTCTAAGTGGTTATTCTATTTTGGGTAATAAAGAACTTGTTATTCTTAACTCTTGGGCTCAAGAATTCCTATATAACTTAAGTGACACAATAAAAGCTTTTTCTCTTCTTTTATTAACTGATTTATGTATCGGATTTCATTCGCCCCATGGTTGGGAACTGATGATTGGCTTTGTCTACAAGGATTTTGGATTTGTTCATAATGATCAAATTATATCTGGCCTTGTTTCCACTTTTCCAGTCATTCTAGATACAATTTTAAAATATTGGATTTTCCGTTATTTAAATCGCGTATCTCCGTCACTTGTAGTGATTTATCATTCAATGAATGACTGAAAAATTATCTATTATAATGTTTCTTACTTTGCAGTTGTACATAAGCAAAGCATTGAAAATCGCTTTCTATTTCTACCCATCCCGGAGATTCATCCTATATTCCTATATATATTAATCGAGTCAAATTATTCCAGTAAATAACAGAATCGTGGATAGGAAACTCCATTAGTGACCTACCCAAATTTATTGTATAAATTTTCGGGATCAATGGTTGGACCATGCAAACTAGAAATACTTTTTCTTGGATAAAGGAACAGATTACTCGATCTATTTCCATATCGCTCGTGATATATATCATAACTCGTACATCCATTTCAAATGCATATCCCATTTTTGCACAGCAGGGTTATGAAAATCCACGAGAAGCGACTGGACGTATTGTATGCGCCAATTGCCATTTAGCTAATAAACCGGTGGATATTGAGGTTCCGCAAGCGGTACTTCCAGATACTGTATTTGAAGCAGTTGTTCGAATTCCTTATGATATGCAAGTGAAACAAGTTCTTGCTAATGGTAAAAAAGGAGCTTTGAATGTGGGGGCTGTTCTTATTTTACCAGAGGGTTTTGAATTAGCCCCTCCCGATCGTATTTCCCCCGAGATAAAAGAAAAGATGGGCAATCTGTCTTTTCAGAGCTATCGCCCCAATCAAAAAAATATTCTTGTCATAGGCCCTGTTCCTGGTCAGAAATATAGTGAAATCACCTTTCCTATTCTTTCCCCCGACCCCGCTACTAAGAAAGACATTCACTTCTTAAAATATCCTATATACGTAGGCGGAAACAGGGGAAGGGGCCAAATTTATCCTGACGGGAGCAAGAGTAACAATACAGTTTATAATGCTACAGCATCAGGTATAGTAAGCAAAATCCTACGAAAAGAAAAGGGGGGATACGAAATAACCATAGCGGATGCATCGGATGGACGTCAAGTTGTTGATATTATCCCTCCGGGGCCAGAACTTCTTGTTTCAGAAGGCGAATCTATCAAATTGGATCAACCGTTGACAAGTAATCCTAATGTGGGCGGATTTGGTCAGGGAGATGCAGAAATAGTACTTCAAGATCCATTACGTGTACAAGGCCTTTTGTTCTTCTTCGCATCTGTTATTTTGGCACAAATATTTTTGGTTCTTAAAAAGAAACAGTTCGAGAAGGTTCAATTGTCCGAAATGAATTTCTAGACTCGCGGATTTATCGACATCAAGTTTGTAAAAAGAACCAAATTCTTTTTAGTAATTATGATTATCTATGATAAAAAATGAAATTATAAAAAGCCTTTTGTTTGTTTATACTCTTTTTCTCCGAGATGCCGGGAATTCCTTGTACCACATTCCTAGCCATGATTGTGAAGAAGACTATTTGACTTGACCCCTTCTTTTTTTTTTTTATCAAAAATGGGGTGATGTTATTATGTTGCTATTGTGTCAGATTGAAATGTCATAAAATGCATTTGATTCTAATACATTTCACTTCGGCTAGATCCTATCAAAAAGTAAACGCGAAATAGAACGGATAAATATAAACGAAGGGAACAAATATTTCTGGGAGGGGTTATTCGTCTTCCTAGTCTTCGACACAAGA